TATAAAAGAAAATCAGATGTTGATGTTGTTTTATCTTTCTTGGGGGTATTTGAAAGAAATAAATTAAGAACTTGATTCATTCGTAGATTGTATCTCACGCATATACCTTTTCAAATTCATATATCATAAACCTAATAAAAAAAAAAGAAAAAAACATGTTGATTATATCCAATTTTGAGGCACCAATAATTTTAGTTCATCATGAGTAGAGACACTATTGCTGAGATAATAACCTCTATACGAAATGCGGATATGGATAGAAAAAGAGTTGTTCGCATAGCATCCACTAATATTACCGAAAATATTGTAAAAATACTTTTGCGAGAAGGTTTTATCGAAAACGTCAGAAAACACCGAGAAAAAAACAAATCTTTTTTGGTTTTAACCCTGCGACACAGAAGGAATAGGAAAAGACCCTATAGAAATTTTTTAAATTTAAAACGGATCAGTCGACCCGGTTTACGAATCTATTCTAACTCTCAACGAATTCCTAGAATTTTAGGTGGGATGGGAATTGTAATTCTTTCTACTTCTCGAGGTATAATAACAGACCGGGAGGCTCGACTACAAGGAATCGGCGGAGAAATTTTGTGTTATATATGGTAATCCTTTTAATATCCAAATGGGATCCAAAGCCTCTTCCTATTTGTAAAAAAAAAAGGGGGGGTGAGTTGTCTAATATCGTTTCTCCTCCACTAGTTGATACTTCAAGGGGGCTTTACCTGGAATGAAAGAACAAAAATGGATTCATGAAGGTTTGATTACTGAATCGCTTCCCAACGGCATGTTCCGGGTTCGGTTAGATAATGAGGATCTGATTCTAGGGTATGTTTCAGGAAAGATCCGACGTAGTTTTATACGGATACTGCCAGGAGATAAAGTCAAAATTGAAGTAAGTCGTTATGATTCAACCCGAGGGCGTATAATTTATCGACTCCGAAACAAGGATTCAAAAGATTAGGTGGCAATACAATTCGAGATGATAAATTTCAAGAAACTCATTTTCTACCAAGAAGTAGATTGAGAATTAAGATTGAGGAATGACAAATATGAAAATAAGAGCTTCCGTTCGTAAAATTTGTGAAAAATGTCGACTAATCCGCAGGCGGGGGCGCATTATAGTAATTTGTTCTAACCCGAGACATAAACAAAGACAAGGATAATCAGGCTCACTAAAGGACTCAGTGTACAAATAAGGAATCTGTTTTGATGTGAAATGGATATATCCATATATTTCTGATTCATATTTATGAGATGATAAAATATGGCAAAAGCTATGCCGAGAATTGGTTCACGTAGGAATGGGCGTATTGGTTCGCGTAAGAGTGCACGTAGAATACCAAAGGGAGTTATTCATGTTCAAGCAAGTTTCAATAATACCATCGTGACGGTTACGGATGTACGGGGTCGCGTGGTTTCCTGGTCCTCGGCCGGTACTTGCGGATTTAAGGGTACGAGAAGAGGGACACCCTTTGCAGCTCAAACTGCAGCAGCAAATGCTATTCGTACAGTAATCGATCAAGGTATGCAACGAGCCGAAGTCATGATAAAAGGTCCCGGTCTAGGAAGAGACGCAGCATTACGCGCTATTCGTCGAAGTGGGATACTATTAACTTTCGTACGGGATGTAACCCCTATGCCACATAATGGCTGTAGACCTCCGAAAAAAAGACGTGTGTAGAAATAAACAATGAAAAAATTTCAAGAGAAACAAGAGAAATAAATAATAATAATTCAATTAAATAAAAAAATATTACTATGGTTCGAGAGAAAGTAAGAGTATCTACTCGGACACTACAGTGGAACTGTGTTGAATCAAGAACAGACAGTAAACGTCTTTATTATGGGCGCTTTGTTCTATCTCCACTTATGAAAGGCCAAGCCGACACAATAGGCATTTCGATGCGAAGAGCTTTGCTTGGAGAAATAGAAGGAACATGTATCACACGTGTAAAATCTGAGAACGTCCCACATGAATATTCTACTATAGCAGGTATTCAAGAACCGGTTCATGAAATTTTAATGAATTTGAAAGAAATTGTATTAAGAAGTAATTTATATGGAACTTGTGACGCGTCTATTTGTGCCAGTGGCCCGGGATGTGTAACTGCTCGAGATATCATCTTACCACCTTGTGTCGAAATCGTCGACAATACACAACATATAGCTAGTTTGACAGAACCAATTCATTTTTGTATTGGATTAGAAATTGAGAGAAATCGCGGATATCTTTTAAAAATGCCGCATAACTTTCAAGATGGAAGTTATCCTATAGATGCTGTATTCATGCCTGTTCGAAATGTGAATCATAGTATTCATTCCTATGGGAATGGGAATGAAAAACAAGAAATACTGTTTCTCGAAATCTGGACAAACGGGAGTTTAACTCCGAAAGAAGCACTTCATGAAGCCTCCCGTAATTTGATTGATTTATTTATTCCCTTTTTACATAAAGAAGAAGAAAACTTACCTTTAGAGGATAATGAAGACACGTTTCCTT